AATATGAATATGCGGAATTTATCAATCAACAAAAAGGTATAAATATAAATAATTTGATTTCTTTTTTTATTCAAAGAATAAATAAGTGTAAATAGAAATGATGAAATAAGAAACAACGGCCAATGTAATAAAAATGATGAATCATAAATAGAGTTTAGGTTCGAATTCCATAGATAATATGAATGGGATTGTCTATAATGATAGAGAAATACAACATCTCCGCATATATAATTCTTAATTCTTATTCATCTACTTTGATATATATTATATTAATAATATATTTCAATTTATTTTTTAAAATGGGTTGGTTAAGTTTGAAAATGCACTCATTGAATGAGTAAACAATTGAATTGGATTCGGTTGGATAGTACCAACGAAATCGAGTACTAATTCCCATTTCTTATTGAATTAACCGATCTACTTGCTATCGGACATTTTTTTATTTTTGTTTGCAAAAAAAATTTCGACATATAATACTTTATTATTATGAGAATCAATCCTACTACTTCTACTTCGGGTCCTGGGGTTTCCGCTCTTGAAGAAAAAAACCTGGGGCGTATTGCTCAAATCATTGGTCCGGTACTGGATGTATCCTTTCCACCGGGCAAGATGCCTAATATTTACAACGCTTTGGTAGTTAAAGGTCAAGATACGGTTGGCCAGCAAATTAATGTAACTTGCGAGGTACAGCAATTATTAGGAAATAATCGAGTTAGAGCTGTAGCTATGAGTGCTACAGATGGTCTGATGAGAGGAATGGAAGTGATTGATACAGGAGCTCCTCTAAGTGTTCCAGTTGGTGGGGCGACTCTCGGACGAATTTTCAACGTTCTTGGAGAGCCTGTTGATAATTTGGGTCCTGTAGATACTCGCACAACATCTCCTATTCATAGATCTGCGCCTGCCTTTATACAGTTAGATACAAAATTATCTATTTTTGAAACGGGGATTAAAGTAGTGGATCTTTTAGCTCCTTATCGTCGTGGAGGAAAAATCGGGCTATTCGGGGGGGCCGGAGTGGGTAAAACCGTACTCATCATGGAATTGATCAACAACATTGCAAAAGCTCATGGAGGTGTATCCGTATTTGGCGGAGTGGGCGAACGCACTCGTGAAGGAAATGATCTTTACATGGAAATGAAAGAATCTGGGGTGATTAATGAACAAAATATTGCGGAATCAAAAGTCGCTCTAGTCTATGGTCAGATGAATGAACCGCCGGGAGCTCGTATGAGAGTTGGCTTGACTGCCCTAACCATGGCGGAATATTTCCGGGATGTTAATGAACAGGACGTACTTCTATTTATCGACAATATTTTTCGTTTCGTCCAAGCAGGATCCGAAGTATCCGCTTTATTAGGAAGAATGCCTTCCGCTGTAGGTTATCAACCCACTCTTAGTACAGAAATGGGTTCTTTGCAAGAAAGAATTACTTCTACCAAAGAGGGATCCATAACTTCTATTCAAGCCGTTTATGTACCTGCGGACGATTTGACGGACCCCGCTCCTGCCACAACATTTGCGCATTTAGATGCTACTACCGTACTATCAAGAGGACTCGCTGCAAAAGGTATCTATCCAGCAGTAGATCCTTTAGATTCAACATCAACTATGCTCCAACCTAGAATTGTTGGTGAGGAACATTATGAAACTGCGCAAAAAGTTAAGCAAACTTCACAACGTTACAAAGAACTTCAGGACATTATAGCTATCCTTGGGTTGGACGAATTGTCCGAAGAGGATCGTTTAACCGTAGCAAGAGCACGAAAAATTGAGCGTTTCTTATCACAACCCTTCTTCGTAGCAGAAGTTTTTACCGGTTCTCCAGGAAAATATGTTGGTCTAACAGAAACAATTAGGGGTTTTCAACTGATCCTTTCCGGGGAATTAGATGGTCTTCCGGAACAGGCCTTTTATTTGGTAGGTAATATCGATGAAGCTACCGCGAAGGCTATGAACTTAGATGTGGAGAGCAAATTGAAGAAATGACCTTAAATCTATGTGTACTGACCCCTAATCGAATTGTTTGGGATTCGGAAGTGCAAGAAATCATTTTATCGACTAATAGCGGCCAAATTGGTGTATTACCAAATCACGCGCCTATTGCCACGGCTGTAGATATAGGAATTTTGAGAATACGTCTTAACGACCAATGGTTAACAATAGCTCTGATGGGCGGTTTCGCTAGAATAGGCAATAATGAAATAACCATTTTAGTAAATGATGCAGAGAGGGGCAGTGACATTGATCCGCAAGAAGCTCAACAAACTCTTGAAATAGCTGAAGCTAATTTAAGTAGCGCTGAAGGCAAGAGACAAACAATTGAGGCAAATTTAGCTCTCCGACGAGCTAGGACGCGAGTCGAGGCTATCAATACAATTTTATAACTAGTTGTTGGTGCGTCCGAATAGAATATAGAAGAATAAAGAAAAATAAATTTTGATTATACACCATATTCTATTTGGATTCTACCGATTGAATCCAATCAAGTGTAATCAGATTTTGGTACAACAAGAAACAACTCAAAAAATAGAAAAAATAAGAAGTAGTAGGGTATGGAAAAGATAAAAAAAAAATCAAAAAAAGAAGGTGGGTAGAAATACTTATTAGATACCATTGGCTGTGCGGTATCTAATAAGTTCTACCTACTATTGGATTTGAACCAATGACTCCTGCCGTATGAAAGCAATACTCTAACCGCTGGGTTAAGTAGGTCATTTATTATCATAAAGAAAAAAAAGGAACCCGTCACATTGATAGATTATAGATGGAATCTTATTTCTAAGCAATACCCTTGACAGGAAACAGATCAGAGAGCTATCATGTCAGATTATGCAATACTCACCTTGACAAGAATTTATATAATGATAAAATATTTATCACAAACACAAGGGCCATAGCTCAGTTGGTAGAGCACCTCGTTTACACGCGCGCCAATGTTTTTTCAGAGGAGTCCATCATGTAATCAACAGAATTTATCTTAGTAAAAAGTCGACGTCTTACTCCATGGATTCGAAGGAACAAGAGAACAATAGCCTGACAAATGGTTGGTTGGTCCAATTGAGGTCCCAATTTAGGCGCCAAGAAATAGAACCCATCATTGATTTGATAATTGATAAGGTGAATATTCAGTCCATTCAATGCTAGGCATAATGAGTATAAGTACCTCAAAAAAATCTCTTTTTGTCCTATGAACTTGAAGGTGTATGAAGTTTCATATTTGATGCTTTGGGCAGAGCGATAGAGACTCCATTTAACTTAGGTTGATATAGGCCGAAGGCAGACCTACGTCAAGATAACTCTTTTTTGAAACACTTTGGTATTGCTACTGAATAAAAATAAAGAGTCAGAGCACGCGGAGCCATCTCGTTATCTTTCTGTTAAGAAAAAGGATGGCGGACTCGCTGATATTTATATCAGTTGATGAAAGAGCCCAATGCAAAAAAAATGCACGTTGGGTCTTTGAAACAGTTCGAATCATTTTGATAATAATAAGTTTGATCTGTTTTACCGAGAAGGTCTACGGTTCGAGTCCGTATAGCCCTAATTTTTCATTAATGTAAATTTCCAATTCAAAAATCGTAATTCGATATATCATATATATCATAAAGTAATAAATAGAATCGAGTAATCGAAAAATACAAATTTTAGGAGGTTTCAATGAAGTATCCTCCTAAATTTACTAGACGATTTCGTATCGTTTATAGTAATGAATGTCATTTTTCTTAAATTGAAAAAAAGAAATCTATTAGAAAAATTTATTTTTATTTCTTTTGGTTATATCAGCTTAGTGTTTGGATTCTCACCGAAGGTTTTGGCCGCGGGGAGCCACAATCCAGGACTAAGCCTTGGTTCCCCCTAGCCCGGATCGAACCCCTCGAAGATCGGCTCGCTCAAAAGAGCATCCGAGAAGAACGAGAGGAATTGTCAAAAGACATGAAACGGATGGCGATGAGGGTCCAACACAGCAGGATACAGATGGTGCGTGTATGCGCGAATAGGAGAATAAACTATCTCCCATTCCATTCATTCGTCAAATTAGAACCGAATTTCTAATTTTGGTTTAGATTCTATGTAGATCAAGAACTACATGAGTTGCTTAACTTACTACGTGAGTTTGATTATAATTGTCAGTCATGGATAGATTCTCTATTTTATAGAGACATAGAATTTCCTCAGCTCCACGAGGTGGAGAGTGCCGTCGCCAAGATGCCCGGAAATCAAGCCCAAACGATTTTTGGAGAGCCCATTGAAACGCTTACTTCTTTATCAACCCAGCAATGAGCAAACTTAGCCAAAAAAGCAGGTTATTCAATAATTAATTCAATTATAAATAAAATATTTGATCATCGAAAAACTGAAAGGCATTTACCCAACCGACGGTTGGGTAAATGAACGAGGAGTCCGCGAAAAAGCCTTTTCAAAAAATATAAAAAATTCCATCCATAAAATGGAAGTTCCAACAACAACAACAACAAATCCCCATTCTCTTACCGGGGTCAACCAAGGGAATTTCCCCAGTTTTCCACAATTGGAAAATAGAGCAAATTCAAATCTTTAAAATTCGATCCAAAAAGGTAAGTGACCGGTAATTGTTCTTATTTTATTTGATACATTTCGGTGAGTAATATTCGTGAATTAGGTGAAGGAAGGTACGGAAAGAGAGGGATTCGAACCCTCGGTAAACAAAAGCCTACATAGCAGTTCCAATGCTACGCCTTGAACCACTCGGCCATCTCTCCTAAAGAATCTTATGATTATGACCTAGAAAACGAGTAAATAGCGAGTCATTCATAGTATTGCAGTCTTCATCTTATTGCAGTATAGGTATGCCTGATCAATTATAAAAACAATAGAAAAAAAAAAAATAGAAAACGTTTCATCAAAGAAAGATCTTCCTTCGGGGGTTCGATGGATAAAAAATCTTTTTTTATTGTTAAAAGAAAAGACATTACATTAAAAACAAAAGATATATATCTTTTGTTTTATCAATAAGTAGC